GAAAACTTTATCTTCTTGGATTGATAATTTTTGCTCAATCCAATAGGATAAAAAGAAAAACAAAACAAATATTCGTTAGAACATAATTTAAAAATATCAATTTAAAAATATAAAATAGAAATATTAATATGCTTAGTTAGCTAAAAAAGCAAGATATACAAATGAATAATAGACATTTTTAAAATTTTATTATTCGCGAGGAGCTGGATGAGAAGAAACTCTCATGTCCAGTTCTGTAGTAGAGATGGAATTCAGAACCAACCATCAACTATAACCCCAAAAGAACCAGATTCCGTAAACAACATAGAGGAAGAATGAAAGGAATATCTTATCGAGGTAATCATATTTCTTTCGGTAAATACGCTCTTCAGGCACTTGAACCTGCTTGGATCACGTCTAGACAAATAGAAGCAGGTCGACGAGCAATGACACGAAATGCACGCCGCGGTGGAAAAATATGGGTACGTATATTTCCAGACAAACCGGTTACAGTAAGACCCGCAGAAACACGTATGGGTTCGGGGAAAGGATCCCCTGAATATTGGGTAGCTGTTGTTAAACCAGGTCGAATACTTTATGAAATGGGTGGAGTAACAGAAAATATAGCCAGAAGGGCGATTTCGATAGCATCGTCCAAAATGCCTATACGAACTCAATTCATTATTTCGGGATAAAAAAAAATCAAAAGAAAAAGGTCTTGGGGATAAAAAAACAATAACAGGTGCCGGTTTCTTTCTTTGGACAAACAATATTTCTTTTTTTTTTTTTCTTCACTCTTTGCTTTGCATTGAAAGAATAGATTCTAAAAAAATGATATGATTCAACCCCAGACCCTTTTGAATGTAGCGGATAACAGCGGGGCTCGAGAATTGATGTGTATTCGAATCATAGGAGCTAGCAATCGTCGATATGCTCATATCGGTGACGTTATTGTTGCTGTGATCAAAGACGCAGTGCCAAATATGCCCCTAGCAAGATCAGAGGTGGTCAGAGCTGTAATTGTACGTACTTGTAAAGAACTCAAACGTGATAACGGTATGATAATACGATACGATGACAATGCTGCGGTTGTCATTGACCAAGAAGGAAACCCCAAAGGAACTCGAATTTTTGGTGCAATTGCCCGGGAATTGAGACAGTTAAATTTTACTAAAATAGTTTCATTAGCTCCGGAGGTATTGTAAGGTCTTCTAAAATAAGATAATACCATTGGTTATAGTAAAGTATTTGAAAGAAAGAGATTAAGAAATATATTCATAATTTTTAGTAGATTGTGTCTCACGCATATGCCTTTAATTTAAATTTAAATTCATAAACAAATAAGTAAAAAAAAACATGTTGATTATATCAAAATTGGGGAGCACCAAGAAATTTAATTCACCATGGGTAGGGATATTATTGCTGACATAATAACTTCTATACGAAATGCTGATATGGATAGAAAAAGGGTGGTTCGAATAGCATATACTAATATCACTGAAAATATTGTTAAAATACTTTTACGAGAAGGTTTTATCGAAAACGTGAGAAAACATAAAGAAATCAAAAAATATTTTTTGGTTTTAACCCTACGGCATAGAAGGAATAGGAAAAGGTCTTATATAAATTTTTTAAATTTAAAACGGATCAGCCGGCCTGGTCTACGAATCTATTCGAACTACCAACGAATTCCTAGAATTTTAGGTGGGATGGGAATTGTAATTATTTCTACTTCTCGAGGTATAATGACAGACCGAGAGGCTCGACTAGAACGAATTGGTGGAGAAGTTTTGTGTTATATATGGTAATCCTTCTAATATACGAATTGGGTCCGAAACTTCTTATTTGTGAAAACAAAAAGAAAAGGGGCGGGTTGTCTAATATCGTTCCTCCTCCATCAATTGATACTTCAAGGAGGCTTTACCTGGAATGAAAGAACAAAAATGGATTCATGAAGGTTTAATTACTGAATCCCTTCCCAACGGTATGTTCCGGATTCGCTTAGATAATCAAGATATGATTCTAGGTTATGTTTCGGGAAAGATCCGACGTAGTTTTATACGGATACTACCAGGCGATAGAGTTAAAATTGAAGTAAGTCGTTATGATTCAACCAGAGGACGTATAATTTATCGACTTCGCAACAAGGATTCGAAAGATTAGGTGTTTTTATCAACTTCAACATTCCTTTCGTGATAAGATGATTCGAGATAAAAAATTCCAAGAAACCTATTTTCTTCCAAAAAATAGATTCAGAATAAAAATGAGGAATGCCTAATATGAAAATAAGAGCTTCTGTTCGTAAAATTTGTGAAAAATGTCGACTAATCCGTAGGCGGGGACGAATTATAGTAATTTGTTCCAACCCAAGACATAAACAAAGACAAGGATAATAAGACTTGTTAAAACACCCGATGTAAAAGTAAAAAGGGTAAAAAAGGGGAGGGGTCCTTTTTGACACGAAATGGATATATCCATATATCTCTGACTCATATTTATGAGATGAAAAAATGGCAAAAAC